CCTAATTTTTAGGAATTGGGTGGGGAAAGGTCCGGAATTCAAAACTTCGGATTCTGAGGAAAAAGAGGCAAAAGAAAAGGAAAAAACAAAGGAGGAGAAAAAGGAAGAGAATGAACGGATAGCAATAGCAGAAAATTGGGATACTATTCTATTTGCTCAAACAATAAGAGGTTCTATGTTAGTAACACAATCGATTCTTAGAAAATACATCGTATTGCCTTCATTGATAATAGCTAAAAATCTCGGCCGTATGTTATTATTTCAATTCCCCGAGTGGTACGAGGATTGGAAGGAGTGGAATAGAGAAATGCATGTTAAATGCACCTATAATGGTGTTCAATTATCAGAAACAGAATTTCCGAAAGACTGGCTAACAGACGGTATTCAAATAAAGATCCTATTTCCTTTCTGTCTGAAACCTTGGCACAGATCTAAGCTACGATTCGATCATAGAGATCGAATGAAAAAGAAAGGAAAAAAAGAAAATTTTGGTTTTTTAACAGTCTGGGGGATGGAAACTGAACTACCTTTTGGTTCTCCCCGAAAACGACCTTCCTTTTTTGACCCCATTTGGAAAGAATTCGAAAAAAAAATTAGAAAAGTGAAAAAGAAATGTTTTCTAGTTCTAAGAGCTTTAGTAGAAAGAAAAAAATGGTTTCTAAGGGTCTTAAAAGAAAAAACAAGATGGATTCTCAAAACAGTTCTATTTATAAAAAGAATAATAAAAGAGTTTGCAAAAGTAAATCCAATTTTCTTATTTGGATTGAGGAAAATATATGAACCAAATGAAAATAGAAAAGATTCTATAATTAGTAATAAGATTAACCATGAATCGATCATTCGAATTAGATCTGTGGATTGGACAAATTATTCACTGACAGAAAAAAAAATGAAGGATCTGGCTGATAGGACAACCACAATCCGAAATAAAATAGAAAGGATTACAAAAGACAAGAGAAAAATATTTCTAACTCCAAATAGAAAGATTAGTCCTAACGAGACAGGTTGTGATGATAAAAGATCGGAATCACAGAAACATATTTGGCAGATATCAAAAAGAGGAGGTGCCCGATTAATACGTAAATGGCACTATTTTATGAAATCTTTCATTGAAAGAATCTATATGGATATCTTTCTATGTAACATTAATATTCCCAGAATAAATGCACAACTTTTCCTTGAATTTGAATCAACAAAAAAAATTATCGACAAAGACATTTACAATGATGAAAGAAATAAAGAAGGAATTGATGAAACAAATCAAAATGCAATTCACTTTATTTCGACTATAAAAAAGTCTCTTTCTAATATTAGTAATAATAAATCACAGATTTATTGTGACTTATCTTCCTTGTCCCAAGCATATGTATTTTACAATTTATCACAAATCCAAATTATTAATAAATATTACTTGAGATCTGTACTTCAATATCGCGGAGCATATCTTTTTCTTAAGGATAGAATAAAGGATCATTTTGGGACACGAGGAATATTGGATGCCAAATCAAGGTCTAAGAAACTTCCGAATTCTGGAATGAATGAATGGAAAAATTGGTTAAGGGGTCATTATCAATACAATTTATCTCAGACTAGATGGTCTAAATTAGTACCGCAAAAATGGCGAAATAGAGTCAATCAACGTCGTATGATTCAAAATAAAGACTCAAAAAAAGATTCATATGAAAAAGAAAAAGACCAATTAATTCATTACGAGAAACAAAATAATTATGTAGTGAACTCATTACCGAGTCAAAAAGAAAAATTTAAAAAACACTACAGATATGATCTTTTATCACATAAATATATTCATTATGAAGACAGGAAGGACTCATATATTTATGGATCGCCATTCCAAGTAAATGGAGACCGAGAGATTCCATATAATTACAACATGCCTAAACCCGAATCATTTTATGTACCCAGGGGTATAGCTATTAATGATTATCTAGGGGAAGGGTCTATTATTGATACGGGGAAAAATCCGGATAGAAAATATTTGGAGGGGATAATTCTCCATTTTTTTCTTAGAAAGAATATCGATATTGAGACTTGGACCGATATAGATACTGGAACCAACATTAATAAAAATACTAAGACTGGGACTAATGATTATCAAATAATTGATAAGAAAAATATTTTTTATCTCACGATTCATCAAGAAATCAACCCATCCAATCAAAAAAAAAGGTTTTTTTTTGATTGGATGGGAATGAATGAAGAAATGCTACATCGTCCCATATCGAATCTAGAACCCTGGTTCTTCTCGGAATTTGTGCTACTTTATGATGCATATAAGATTAAACCGTGGATCATACCAATCAAATTACTTATTTTCAATTTGAATGGAAATGAAAACATTAGTGAAAATAAAAACATCAACAGAAATCAAAAAAAGGATCTTCGTCTATCATCTAATCAAAAAGAATATCTTGAATTAGAGAATCGAAATCAAGAAGAAAAAGAACAGCTGGGTCAAGGGAATCTTGGATCAGATCCACGAAACCGACAAAAAGATCTTGAAAAAGATTCCGCGGAATCAGACATTAAAAAACGTAGAAAGAAAAGACAATTCAAGAGCAATAAGGAAGCGGAACTAGATTTCTTCCTGAAAAGGTATTTGCTTTTTCAATTGAGATGGGATGATCCTTTGAATCAAAGAATTCTTAATAATATCAAGGTATATTGTCTCCTGCTTAGGCTGATAAATCCAAGGGAAATTGCTATATCCTCTATTCAAAGAGGAGAAATGCGCCTGGATGTAATGCTGATTCAGAAGGATCTAACTCTTACAGAATTGATAAAAAGGGGAATATTAATTATCGAACCGGTTCGTCTGTCTATAAAATGGGATGGACAATGGATTATGTATCAAACCATAAGTATTTCATTGGTCCATAAGAATAAGTACCAAACTCATCGAATATGCCGAGAAAAAAAATATGTTGATGAAGATTATTTCGATAGATCCATTGCACAACATGGAAAGGTACTTGTGAATGGAGATGAAAATAATTATGCTTTGCTTGTTCCTGAAAATATTCCATCTCCTAGACGTCGTAGAGAATTGAGAATTCTAATTTGTTTGAATTCCGAGAATGAGAATGTTGTGAATAGAAATTCAGTATTTTTCAATGGCAACAACGTAAGGAACTGTGTGCAATTTTTGGATGAGGACAAGCATTTTGATACAGATATAAATAAATTTATCCAATTCAAATTGTTTCTTTGGCCCAATTATCGATTAGAAGATTTAGCTTGTATGAATCGCTACTGGTTTGATACCAATAATGGCAGTCGTTTCAGTATGTCAAGGATACATATGTATCCACGAGTCAGAATTAGTTGATGGTGTATTTCCTATATATCTATATCACGTGTCATATCCGGTATATAAAGGTATACAAATGTACACACACGTTGTGTTACATTAGATTCTGATACATGATACTGATTCAATGATGTATCATATCAATTGGATCTAGGAATGAATCGGCAGAATTTTCTTAAGTCCCAATCATTCCCTTTTGTGGGTGTAGAAATGTACCATCTCCTTCTATCGAATCCAATTTTCAATTGGATTCGATAGAAAATGAATAAATCCAGATTATTTTATTGTGTGTACCAGATCTAAATGACTGGCATTATTATTATTCCTGATCGGTAAAATCCATATCTGTGGAAAAGAAAGAAAAAAAAGAGAGAGAGAGAAGAATTCTTTTTATGGTAAAAAATTCATTCATCTCAGTTATTCCGCAAGAAGAAAAAGAAAAAAACAAAGGGTCTGTTGAATTTCAAGTATTCAGTTTCACCAATAAGATACGGAGACTTACTTCACATTTGGAATTGCACAGAAAAGACTATTTATCTCAGAGAGGTCTGCGGAAAATTCTGGGAAAACGTCAACGTATACTAGCTTATTTGTCAAAGAAAAATAGAGTACGTTATAAAGAATTAATTGGTCAGTTGGATATTCGGGAACCAAAAACTCGTTAATTTGAAAATTCGTTTGAATTATTTGCTTTATTAGATCTTGAATTTTGATGAACCTCGTTTCGTTTTCAGCAATTCATGAAATAATGAATCGGGGAAGAAAACATATGACTGTACCGGATATAAGAAAAGACTTCATGATAGTCAATATGGGTCCTCACCACCCATCAATGCATGGTGTTCTTCGACTCATCGTTACTCTAGATGGTGAAGATGTTATTGATTGTGAACCCGTATTGGGTTATTTACACAGAGGGATGGAAAAAATTGCGGAAAACCGAACAATTATACAGTATCTACCTTACGTAACACGTTGGGATTATTTAGCTACTATGTTCACAGAGGCAATAACGGTAAATGCACCAGAACAATTGGGAAATATTCAAGTACCTAAAAGAGCCAGCTATATCAGAGTCATTATGCTGGAGTTGAGTCGTATAGCTTCTCATTTGTTATGGCTTGGGCCTTTTATGGCGGATATCGGTGCACAGACTCCTTTCTTCTATATTTTCAGAGAGAGGGAATTGCTATATGATCTATTCGAAGCTGCCACAGGTATGCGAATGATGCATAATTATTTCCGTATCGGGGGAGTAGCTGCTGATCTACCTCATGGCTGGATAGATAAATGTTTGGATTTCTGCGATTATTCTTTAACAGGAGTTGTTGAATATCAAAAGCTTATTACGCGGAATCCCATTTTTTTGGAACGAGTTGAAGGAGTGGGCATTATTGGTGGAGAGGAAGCAATAAATTGGGGTTTATCAGGACCAATGCTACGAGCTTCCGGAATGCAATGGGATCTTCGTAAAGTTGATCATTATGAGTGTTACGATGAATTCGATTGGGAAGTCCAATGGCAAAAAGAAGGAGACTCATTAGCTCGTTATTTAGTACGAATCAGTGAAATGACGGAATCCATAAAAATTATTCAACAGGCTCTGGAAGGAATTCCGGGGGGGCCCTATGAGAATTTAGAAGTCCGTCGCTTTGATAAAGCAAGGGATTCC